TACGGCTCCTCCCTTCTGCGCATAGTACTAAGGGGAATAAGCCATGGAATCAAAATTTCCCTATTATTCTCATTATGAACTGACAGGAGCTGGTATTTTTACAAGAAATCTCTAGCCAGCCTTCCCGCAAGAGGTTTTTTCTTAACACCAATCAATCGTATTAGTGCTAGATAGAAATGGTAACTCCAACGATTTCTTTGTCCTCAACGCCTATTATTTCCAGGAATTAGTCACTTCAACGATCTTTGATGGTTATACGGGTATCCAAAGTACGAACGAGATGGATGTTTGTTGTCCCAACCATTCTTGTTAGTCCCGATACCGATAAGGAAAAGGGTAATTTATAACAAAGTTTTCGTATTGTTGATTCCTAGTGTAGTGCTTCTTCCCCTATGCCGCCTATTGGTACTGGTGGAGTGGGATTGACTCACAATACAGAACCTATAGGTGTAACCTTTCGTTCAATACTAAAATCGACAATTCAAGTATCTGAGGCTGGATCAATCGAGGATACACGACAGAAGGAATTGTTCTATCTCCAAACTTTACCTTCACTAAGCGTAGCTTTATTTCAAAAATTTTGTTCTTTCTCGCGTCTTTTTCTCGTAAGACTGAAGTGAGGGCTAAAAAAGAAAAAAAACAAGAAAAAAGAATCAAATCACACCATCTCTGTAATAGGTAAATGCCTTTTTTTCTCCTGAAGTTGTCGGAATTATTCGTAATAAAATATTGGCTATAATTGAAGAGGTCTTATCAAGAAAATTTCCATTTATCCGAGATCTAGGCATAATTAGCAATCCATTCTATAATTCTTCTCATTACCCCCTCGGGGAAAATGATCCCACAAACAAAGGAATTGTACAGTACAAAATAACATAAAAACAGAAAAATTCTAATAAAAAGATGTATACCCTCTGCTCAAAATGGACCCTTTTCGAACAAAGAGAGATAGGAGACTTTTGAATTGAATTTTATATAAATTTCGTAGTATACAAATAAATGCACGGAACTATTACTATTTCAACTATTACTATTTCATTTAAGTTGAATAACCAAGGACTTTATTTTACTACGGATTCTTATAACTCGAGTCTGATAACTCGAGAAATTTGGATTTGGTTATGATCCAAAGAGAAAAAGGGATGGAATAATCATTATACAATTGAATGAAATGAAATAGAAAAATCCACGGTACGATTCATGAATTTCTAATAAATAGATCTATGGGGTATATCATAAGAGAAGTTGTTGATAAATATGAAATTTGAAAGGAATTTTTTATTCCTATGGAACCGTTGATTGGTCGTGTTTGTACTGGAATAAAATAATATGAATAACTCGCAATTCACTCGGTTTCTGGTCAATAATAAGATTATGTAGGAGAGATGGCCGAGTGGTTCAAGGCGTAGCATTGGAACTGCTATGTAGGCTTTTTGTTTACCGAGGGTTCGAATCCCTCTCTTTCCGTTTCTGTTAATTCACCAGCGTTACCGACCACAATATATCAAATCAAAATTGATATCATTATTCCAACAACTTTATTTGATAGAGAATCTTTATTCCTAATTACTGTGCTACGCGTACGTAAAATACAAATATCGCGGAAAGAGCAAAAAAGAAAAAAAAATCCTACTACGTATCTATTTGTGATACGTGAATGAGAAAAATGCGGATCAAGACCCTTAGATCTATTTACTTCGTCGAAAAGGGGACATAATTGTCTGAACCCCTTTCCTTGTTATGTTCTTTAGGTTCAAGTCTGACGGGAATAATATTCTACGACTAACAGCTCATTTATTTTTAAGCCGATCCATTTACTATCTATTATTTGATTTACTAATCCTTTATATTGGAATGAGTCAATAGTTAAATGGTTTGGCAATTCCTCGCGAGGGGCTGAAGCAATAGAATTTTGAATCAGAGCTTTCGATCTTTGTTTATCCTTCGTAGTAATAATATCTCGGGGTTTGCAACGATAACTTGGTATATCCACTATACGACCATTAACTAAAATATGTCTATGGTTAACTAATTGCCTGGCTCCAGGAATGGTCGAAGCCATACCCAATCGAAAAAGGATGTTATCCAAACGCATCTCAAGTAGTTGTAGTAAAACCTGGCCTGTTGACCCTTTTGCTTTTCTAGCGATCTGCACATATCTAAGTAATTGTCGCTCTGTCAGACCATAATGAAAACGCAATTTCTGTTTTTCTTCTAGACGAATACGATATTGCGATCTTTTCCCGGAACGCAATGGGTTTTTAAGATCACTTCCAGATCTAGGTCTTTTACTAGTTAATCCCGGTAAAGCCCCCAGACGGCGTATTTTTTTGAAACGAGGTCCTCGGTAACGAGACATAAAGACTCCTTTTTTATTTTATTAAAATTTGAAAATTTCATTTTACAGAAGAAATCGAAATTAAGACTGAACGAAAGGATAAACAAAGCTAAATCTACTGAAGTATTACAAAGTAGAATGAAATGAATTGTGTCAATATCC